CCATTACGATACATAAAAAATAATAGATTTGAAAGGACTGCAAGAAAAGAAATGTCACAATATTTTTTTTATACATGCCGAAGTGATGGAAAAGAAAGAATCTCTTTTACGTATCCGCCTAGCTTGTCAACTTTTGGAGAAATGATACAAAGAAGGATGTCCCTGCCCACACTAGAAAAACTCTCTTCGGATGAACTGTACAATCATTGGGTTTATACTAACCAACACAAAAATAACAACTTAAACAACGAGTTTTTAAATAGAATTGAGGCTCTAGATACGGGATTTTTTTCTCTAGATATACTCGAAAAAAGTACTAGATTGTGTAATGATAAGACTAGAAAATATTACTTGCCTAAAATGTATGATCCCATTTTGAATGGGTTATATCGGGGAACAATCAAAAAAAAAATTTCACCTTCAATCATAAATAAAATTTCGTTAGAAAATTTCATAGAGACAATGGAAATTAATAAGATTCATAGTCTCCTTCTTCCTGATACTGATTACCAAGAGGTTGAACAGAAAATAGACCGATTTGATAAAAAAACTTTTTCAACGGAAAATCGTCATTTATTTACTTTAATCAGTAAATTTGATAGAGAATCGGGATCGAGTTTAAATTGGAAGGGCCTCTCTTTATTTTCAGAAAAAGAACAAGGAAGGATTGGTTCAGAAAAAAGAGCCAAATTTTACAAATTTTTATTGAATACAATTCTAACTAGCCCTAATGGTCAAAAAACAAAACAAAAATTTGTAATAAAAGAAATCAGTAAAAAAGTCCCTAGATGGTCATACAAACTTATTACCGAATTGGAATTCCTGTCGGGCGCAGCTCATGAAGGCCTACCGTTGGATTATCATATACGTTCAAGAAAAAGGGATCGTGTAATAATTTATAGGCCTACTAAACGTAGTCGCAAAGCAAATGTCAAAAACTGGGTGTCTATTAGAGACTATTCGGAAGAATCAGATTTTCGTCGAGAATTCATCAAAGGTTCTATGCGTGTTCAAAGGCGTAAAACTTTTATTTCGAAATTGTTTCAAGCAAATGTGCATTCCCCCCTTTTTTTGGACAGAATAAAAAAATTTCCCCTTTTTTCTTTTAATATCCCTGAACAGATGAAATTTTTTTTTAGAAATTGGATGGGTAAAGGATCAGAATTTAAAGATTATACAGAGGAACAAAAAAAAAGACAAAAGGAAGAAGAAGAGAACAAAATAAAGGAAAAAACGTGGATAAAAATCGCGGAAGCCTGGGATTTTGTTCCATATCCACAAGCAACAAGAAGTTTAATTTTAATAATTCAATCTATTTTTAGAAAATATATTTTATTACCTTCATTGATAATAGTTAAAAATATTGGGCGTATTTTATTATCTCAACCCCCTGAGTGGGCTGAGGACTTCGATGAGTGGAATAGAGAAAAGCATATTATATGTACCTATAATGGTGTTCAAGTATCAGAACTCGAACTTCCCAGAAATTGGTTTAAAGATGGTATTCAGATAAAAATAGTATTTCCTTTTTATTTGAAACCTTGGCACAGATCCAAATTGAGGCCCTATTTTTCTTCTTATAAAGATCTAAAGAAAGAACAACAAAAGTTTTCTTTTTTAACGGCTTGGGGAAGGCAAACTACCCTTCCCTTTGGTTCTGTCCCCCCCAAAACTTCCTTTTTTAAACCTATTTTTAAAGAACTTAAAAAAAAAATTCGAAAAACGAAAAATAATCATTTTCGGGTTCTAAGCGTTTTAAAAGAAAGAACAAAAAATTTTCTACAAGATTCAAAAGAACCAAAAAGGGTGTTTATCAAAAACGTTTTATTTCTGTTTATAAAAAAAATAAAAAAAGAACTCTTAAAAGTACATCCAACTCGATTATTTATATTGAGAAAGGTGTACGAATCCGGCGAAACTAACCAAAAAAAATATTCTATAATTAGGAATCAGATAATTCACGACTCGTTTAGAAAAATTAAATCTACAGATAATACAAATTATTCACTGAGAGAAAAAAAAATTAAAAATCTGGCTGATAGAACAAGCACAATCAGAAAGAAAACAAAGAGTCTTACAAAAGAAAAAAACATCAACACCAAGAAAAGAAGTAGTCCTAACAAAACAAGTTATAGTTATAATGGAAAAGAAAAATCACCAAAATTTTTTTGGAAAATATTAAAAATAAAAAAAAGAAGAAATCGATTAATCTATAAATTAGATTTGTTTATAAAAATTTTAATTAAAAGAATATACATCGATATCTTTCTATGTATCATTCATATTGCTAGAATTCCTACACAACTAGTTCTTGAATCAAGAAATTTTTATTTTGATAAATACATTTACAATAATAAAACAAACCAAGAAATAAAAAACAAAAAAGAAATTAACTTTATTTCGACTCTAAAAAGTGAACTTTACAATATTAAGAATAGTAAGAGGAATTCACATCTTTTTTTTGACTTATCCTCTTTATCACAAGCATATGTATTTTACAAATTATCACAAACCCACGTTATTAATTTGTATAAGTTAAGATCTATTTTTGAGTATCATGTAACTCCCGTTTTTCTTAAGACTGCAATAAAAAATTATTTTGTAACACAAGGAATATTTCATTCCGAATTAAGACATACAAAACTTTCAAGTTCTGAAACGAATCAATGGAAAAACTGGTTAAGAGGTCATTATCAATACAATTTATCTCAGATTAGATGGTTTGAATTAATACCACAAAAATGGCGAACTACAATAAATGAAGGTGGTATTACCCAAAATAAAGATTTAACAAAATGGAATTTGTATGAAAAAGATCGATTACTTTATCACAAAAAACAAAAGGATTTTAAAGTATATCCATTACCAAACCAAAAAAATAATTTTCCAAAATACTATATATATAATCTTTTATCATATAAATCTATTAATTATGAAATTAAGAAGTCCTCATATATTATTTATGGATCACCATCAGAATTAAATAACAACCAAAAAATTACTTTTAATTACAACAATTATAAACAAAATTTATTTGAAAGCCTGGAGGAAATTCCTATCAATCATTATCTAGAAAAGGGCGATATTTTGTATATGCAAAAAAATCCAGATAGAAAATATTTTGATTGGACAATTCTCAATTTTTTTCTAAGACAAAAAATGGATATTGAGGCCTGGACCAAAATGGATTATAGCAGTAATATAAATACTAAGCTTGGAAGTAAGAATTACAAAAAAATTGAGAAAATGGATAAAAACGATATTTTTTATCTGATGATTCATCAAGATTTAGAAATAAATCCAATCAATGACAAGAAACTCTTTTTTGATTGGATGGAACTGAATGAAGAAATCCTAAACCCAATATCGACAAATCTGAAACTTACGTTCTTCCCAGAATTTGTGCCACTTTATAATGTATACAAAAAAAAACCATGGATTATACCAAGCAAATTACTTCTTTTAAATTTAAATAAAAAGAAAAACATCAATGAAAAGAAAAAATTCCATTTTTTTAGACCATCGAATGAAAAAAGAAATTTTGAATTAATGAATCGAAATCAAGAAGAAAAAGAACCCGCGGGCCGAAGAGGCCTTGGATCATATTCACAAAACCAAGATAAAATGAAAAAACAATATAAGATCCGAAATAAGATGAGACCAGAAATAATTAATAAGATGAGACCAGAAATAATTTTCTTACGGAAACACTATTTGCTTTTTCAATGGATAATAGACGATGGTTTAATTCCGAATTTAACTGAAAGAATGATCAATAATATCAAGATATATTGTTACTTGCTTGGACTGATAAATCCAAGAGATACTACTATATCGTCTATTCAAAGGAAAGAAATAAATCTGGATATAATGGTGATTCGAAAAAAATTGACTCCTATAGAATTGAATAAAAAGGGGATATTTTTTATCGATCCCATTCGTTTGTCTGTAAAAAACGACGGATACTTTATTATATATCAAACCGTAGGTATATCGTTGGTTCATAAAAGTAAGTACCAAACTCCTCAAAGATATCGAGAACAAAGATATATCAATAAAAATAAATTGGATGAATCTATCCCAAGATATCAAATAATAATTCGAAAGAGAGACAAAAAACATTATGATTTTATCGTTCCTGAAAAGATTTTATCATCTAGACGTCGTAGAGAATTGAGAATTCTAATTTCTTTCAACTCAAAGAATATAAATAGTGTGGATAAAAATAGAGTATTTTGTAACAAAAAGAACAGAAAAAACAGGAATCCTTTTTTGGATCAAAAAAAGCATCTTGATAGAGATAAAAATGACTTAATTAAATTAAAGTTATTTCTTTGGCCTAATTATCGATTAGAAGACTTAGCTTGTATGAATAGATATTGGTTTAATACCAATAATGGAAGCCGTTTTAGTTTGTTAAGAATATATCCACAATTAAAAATTGGTTGATGGTACATTTTTCCTATATATTCTGTACCATATAGAAAAGCAAACAGATGCACATATGCCCTGTCTTACGTCCTAGTCTAATATTAGATATTTTTTATTTAATACTAAGTCAATGACGTATCAATTTGTTTGGATAAAATCTATAAAATAAACGAATATATGGAATATTCCGAATTTTCGGTCTAAATTATTTGACGTTGTAAGTGTAAAAACGTACCATCTACTTTTTTATCCCTGTCCAACTAAAATTAAAATTCTTGTGTATACTAATTACTACATTAAAATGACTAATATTATTATTACTGATCAAATAAAATATTTTATATGTAAATTAAAGGGTAGAAGGAGCTTTTTTTATGATAAAAAATACATTCATTGCAATTATTTTGAAAGAGGAAAACGAAGACAACAAGGGGTCTGTTGAATTTCAAGTAGTGAGTTTCACCAATAGGATACGGAGACTTACTTCACATTTGGAATTGCACAAAAAAGACTATTTATCTCAGAGAGGTCTGCGTAAAATTCTAGGAAAACGTCAACGGCTGCTCGCCTATTTGTCAAAAAAAAATAGAGTACGTTATAAAGAATTAATCGGACAGTTGGAGATTCGAGAAACAAAAAATCATTAATTTTAAGAGTCGTTTTTAATTTTCGCTTAAATTTTGATGAACCTCTTTTCACTTTCAGCAATTCATGGAAGAATGAATCGGGAAAAAACCTATGACTGCACCAGCTACACGAAATGACCTTATGATAGTCAATATGGGCCCTCAGCACCCATCAATGCACGGTGTTCTTCGACTCATTGTTACTCTAGATGGTGAAGATGTTATTGACTGTGAACCGATATTGGGTTATTTACATAGAGGAATGGAAAAAATTGCGGAAAACCGAACAATTATACAATATTTACCTTATGTAACACGTTGGGATTATTTAGCTACTATGTTCACTGAAGCAATAACTGTAAATGCACCAGAGCAGTTAGGCAATATTCAAGTGCCTAAAAGGGCCAGCTATATCAGAGTCATTATGTTAGAGTTAAGTCGTATAGCTTCGCATTTGTTATGGCTTGGCCCTTTTATGGCAGATATTGGCGCACAGACCCCTTTCTTCTATATTTTTCGAGAAAGAGAATTGATATATGACCTATTCGAAGCTGCTACCGGTATGCGAATGATGCATAATTATTTTCGTATTGGAGGAGTCGCTGCTGATTTACCTTATGGCTGGGTAGATAAATGTTTGGATTTTTGTGATTATTTTTTAACAAGAGTTACTGAATATCAAAGGCTTATTACACGGAATCCTATTTTTTTAGAGCGAGTTGAGGGAGTAGGCATTATTGGCGGAGAGGAGGCAATTAATTGGGGTTTATCGGGACCAATGCTACGAGCTTCCGGAATACAATGGGATCTTCGAAAGGTTGATCATTATGAGTCTTACGATGAATTTGATTGGGGAGTTCAATGGCAAAAGGAAGGGGATTCATTAGCTCGTTATTTAGTACGAATCGGTGAAATGACAGAATCAATAAAAATTATTCAACAGGCTTTAGAAGGAATTCCGGGGGGGCCCTATGAGAATTTAGAAATCCGGCGCTTTGATAAAGTATGGGATCCCGAATGGAATGATTTTGACTATCGATTTATCAGTAAAAAACCTTCTCCTACTTTTGAATTGTCAAAACAAGAACTTTATGTGAGAGTCGAAGCCCCAAAAGGAGAATTAGGAATTTTTCTGATAGGAGATAAGGGTGTTTTTCCTTGGAGATGGAAAATCCGACCACCGGGTTTTATCAATTTGCAAATCCTTCCTCAATTAGTTAAAAGAATGAAATTGGCTGATATTATGACAATACTAGGTAGCATAGATATCATTATGGGAGAAGTTGATCGTTAAAATGATAATAGATACAACAGAAGTACAAGCTATCAATTCTTTTTTTAGATTGGAATCCTTAAAAGAGGTATATGAGATCATATGGATGCTTGTCCCTATTTTTACTCCTGTATTAGGAATCACAATAGGTGTACTAGTAATTGTTTGGTTAGAAAGAGAAATATCTGCGGGGATACAACAACGTATTGGCCCTGAATACGCCGGGCCTTTGGGAATTCTTCAAGCTTTAGCAGATGGTACAAAATTACTTTTCAAAGAGAATCTTCTTCCATCAAGAGGAGATACTCGTTTATTCAGTATCGGACCATCCATAGCAGTCACATCAATTCTACTAAGTTCTTTAGTAATTCCTTTTGGATATCGCCTTGTTCTAGCCGATTTAAGTATTGGTGTTTTTTTATGGATTGCCATTTCAAGTATTGCTCCCGTGGGCCTTCTTATGTCAGGTTATGGATCAAATAATAAATATTCCTTTTTAGGTGGTTTACGGGCTGCTGCTCAATCAATTAGTTATGAAATACCATTAACTCTATGTGTGTTATCAATATCTCTACGTGTGATTCGTTAAGACATAAAATTTCCTCTATGTCTTTTCTTTCTAGGAAGTAAATTTCATGAGTTGAATATAACTTTTTATTTTTTATTCATCATTCGGGTTGATGAACTAAACCAGATAGTTATATGAGTGAAAAAAACAGTTTCTTACTTTGCAGTAAAAAGATTCAGTCTCATTTCCTATGTACAAGTGTTAAGTGAAAGTAAACACAAGCATTATATACTATTTACCCCAAGATTGAGTGATTAGTCATCATGACTTGAAGCGGGTTCAAAAGGAGCAACTATCTAGGGATTTTACTAGCTATTAACAGACATGTATTACCCTAATGAGCGGGGGGTCCTTTTGACCACAAAAAGGGTGGATAGTTAGGAACACCAAGGTACACAAAGGATTCGTAATAGAGATTATGTAAGTTATTCAACAGGATTTTTCTGTTCATACTGCATAGCATAAAAGGGATTCTAATTGGGGCTTTATGTTGGTAGAAATGATGAAGGAGTACTCCCCACGATTCCGATCCAGAGTATTTTCCTATCCACCGATTAAGTAAATAACTATCAAGAACGAAGTAATCCTTTACTTAAAGTACC